ACTGGTAATCATTTTATCGGTATACTATTTACATCTCTACGTCATGTTAGTGAAACCTCATGCAGTAACTTTGCTAGTTTTACCGTACATGTTATTTTATTGGCATCGTCTTTTATGTCACCGATTGCAAAAAGAAAAAAGACCAATATATCATTATCATTTTAGGAGTGCAAAAATAGTCCGGAAATCTGATGATATTCAATTTGTCTATGAAGGAAGAATATTAACATTTTTGGATATTATTATCCTTTCATTATTCAATCCTGTTCTCTTACCAAGTCCTGTATTAGCAAGATTAGCCAAACTCTTTACTTTCCGTTATAGTAATAAATTTTTATTTGTAATAAGTAGCCTTTATGGCTGGTGGTTGGGTGGTTCCATTTTTCCCGGAATTTTGGCCAAATTTATTTCCGTTTTAAAACCCGATTCAGATACAGATAATAGGCTTTCTTATTTAGTAAGGATTCTCTTTGCTCGAACTTCCCGTATCATTTATATAGCTCTCTGTCTATTATATTTGGGTAGAGCTCCTGTACCTCTCTTCGATAACAGGATATATTCTAATTTTGAAAAAAAGGAAGCTAAAAAGTTATCGTGGTTAAAAAAGTGGCCTACTATCTTATTCGATTACCGAAAATGGGTCCGACCATTCCGATATGTCGAGGAAGATCTTTTTTATTTCAAGGCGATGACTCCTATAAAAACAGAGATGTCTCAATATTTTTTTGACGCGTGTGTGAGTGATGGGAGACAAAGAATATCTTTCACATCTTCACCTAGTTTGTCAATTTTTGAAATAAATTTCAAGGAATATTTCAATCTTTCGGATATTCCTTCGTCATTCGAAGATCTTTGTCAGAAGGAATGGATTGATACCGAAAAACGGGGAAAATATAATTTGAATAATGAATTAACGAATAGAATTCGAGCTCTAGACAAAGGATCTTCAATAGAAAAAGTTATTGAAAAAAAAAATAAATTATGCGATCACGGGAACGATATTTTCCTTAAAGGGTTTGATCCTCTTCTGAATAGGGAATTACGTGAAGGAGTTGCAATACCAAAATCACCTTGTATTTTGACTGACGATTATTCTCTATGGTGGAAACTTCAATATGCTTGGCAAACAGATGATTTATCTTCAGGTAACTTTACTGGAGTAAAAGAAAATCTTTCTTCCCCTTTAATAGCGGAAATATTACAGATCTATAAGGAACCCCAACTCCGAGAAATTAAAAAAGAAAAACCTCTATTTTTAAAACTAATAAACAATGCATTCGATTTTATGAATGTATACAGTGGAATTCGTTCCCTCAGAATAAAAAGTATAGATTTTATTCAAAAAAAGAATAAAAAATTTAGATTTGTGAAAAGTTTCGCAACACAACCAGATTTTCGTCGGAACCTGATATTAGGATCCATACGTGCTCGAAGACGTAAAGCTTTATTACAAGAATCCTTACAATTGCAAATGCATTCTCCATTTTTTTTGAGAATATTTAAAAAAACGACGTTCTCTTTTCCGGGCATAATAGGCGTAAATGTAAAACCGACTTTTGCACATCCTGAGAAGAAAATGAAAGGATTAATAGCCTTTTTTTCGAAAAAGGCTTTTGCTATAAAAGTAGTAACAAAAGCTAATCGTCTCGCGACAGCAAACAGATTTGATTTTCCGCTTGCTCATTGGGTAAGAGGTTTTCTTTTAATCAGCCAATTATACTTTAGAAAATATATAGTATTACCTATATTAATAATATTTAAAACTATTAGTTATCTATTATTATTCCAAACTAAGGAATGGGCAGAAGATTGGAATGATTGGAATAAGGAATTTTTTATAGGATGTACTTATGATGGTACCGAAGTTTCGGTGAACAAATTACCATTTTCGTGGCAAAGAGATGGTCTTCAAATAAAAATTATAAATCCTTTTCATTTGAAGTGGCGTGATCCTGGATTCGAAACGAATTCATATAGTTTAACAAAAAATAAAATAGCAAAAAATAAAAAAATTGATTATGGTTTTTTAACAGCCTTGGGATTTCAAACCTATTTACCCTTTGGCAGTATAAAAAAAAACCCTTCCTTCTTTAAGCCTTTAATTGGGGGATTTAAAAAAAGATGGAAAATAAATATTTTATCGGAAAAAATTACAAAAATCTTTGACAAGTTTTTTCCATTAAAAAAAGAATCAAATATTTATAAAAAAGATCTAACAATATTAGATGCTCAGCTCAATAAAACTACGAGTAATGATATATCTAGCCTTGAACCAGATAATGAACACAGAACAAATTTTGGGACAAGTAGCAAAATAATTGATGAATTACCAATCGGAATTACAACTAAATGTAATGAAAATTTTTCATCAGCAATTCCAGATCAATCTGGATATGAAGCTCGAACGAATATTGAAGAATTAAGGGATTTCATAGCCCCGGAAAGTAATCAGATTGGAGGAATTACTGAACAGACCCATTCTGATGAACTAGAAATTAATATTAATTCAAAAGAGAAGAATGGAGTGTATCCCGGTAATGAGAAAGAACTGAGATCAAAAAAGATATCAATTCAAAATCATCAAATAATTGTGAATTTTCACAGAAGAAGTATGGAATTGATCGAGGAATGGATCTATTTAATCAAGATTCTTTCAAAAAAAATGAATAGAAATTTTGTAGTTTTTCTTCATCTCATTTGGTTCAAAATACAATTAAAAATGGGATTGACAAGAGATCTTTCAACAATTTATAAAAAAATAAAATTTTTCATTTCTCGGTCAAAAACGAAGGATAATAAATTTTTAAATAAAGATTTAATCATTTCTAGTAAAGAAATGAAATATTTCAAGGTTCATCCTAGTCAGGATACGGGATTAATATCCCAAGCATATGTATTTCACAAAATATGGCAAATGAGAACGATGAATAAGTCTTATCCAGTGGAATCATTAAGGCACCGGATATCAAATCTCTTTATTGAAGAAAATATTGAAGCTTTTTCAAATGAAGAGGGAATACTCGGTTCCAGGAAGCCACGGGATTTGGAAGAGAAGGACTGGAAGAAATGGTTACAATGTTTTCATCGATGTAATGTACCTTTACGGATATGGCGTAAGATTGCACCACGGAGATGGAAAGATAAGGTTACTGAACATTGGCAAATAGAAAATTATTTTTCCGATAATTTTGACAAATATAAATCTTTACGTTCTTATAAAAAAAGGATTTATTCTAAACTCATTGCGGATCTGAAAGAGACGGGGAAACTTAACGAACGGTACAAATATAATCTTTTATCTTATAGTTATCTTGCTTCTATAGAAGATTCGGACATTGAAAGATTTCCAATATGGCAAGATGAAAAAAAAGAAATCGTGTTTAATGATCGTATTCAAAAGATACGTAAATATAAATTAGTCAATGATAGAAAGAATAGTGAGTATAAAAGAATTGATAGGAAAAAAAATATTCATTTAAATTCCAATTTATATTCATGGTTATATCCAGAGATTCTAAAAAAATTCAACATTATAGAAATGTATGAATTTCTAACAACTTGTGACTTTAGTTTCATACACGAACCAAAGAGATCTCTTTTAAGGAAAGACAAAGATGATTATGCAAAAAAAAGATCACTTGAGAAAAGAGAATCTCATAAGTATATTGAGCGATGGAATTTGAAATCTGAACAGATAGCAGAGAAAGCGGAAATAGTAGGAAATACAACGAATCTTCTGAATATCATTAATTTTGGAGTAAATTCAGCTGAAGGAGGCAATTTTCGGTCTCTCTATGAGAAGATATTGAAAAATATAGTTCTATTTTATAACTATACTTGCATGGATGGCACAAATAAAATATTCAAAGATTTGGGACATCGTTTACCAGAAGTATTATACGATGAGATTCTGATGTATAAAATGATAAGTATTCTATTAAATTTTAAAAGTAGATTTAGAAGAATATCTGATTTCATTCATGAATCTATACTACGCGTAAAAGTTATTGAGAATAAAGAAAAAATAATTATTTCAGATTCATTTAATCTCGAAGATATTTTACCTTCGAAACGTCGTATACAATTGGGAATATGGAATTCCTTATATCTAGAGGAAAATGGAAATCAAGGAGCAGAATTTAATTCTTGTTCCGGGGAGAATAGACGTAACTACGAGGAACCAATAAAAAAAGAAGATCGAAAATTTAACGCAAATGAAACTCAAATGATTAAACGGTCTCTTTGGTCCAGCTATCGATTGGAAGATCTGGGTTGTATGAATAGATTTCGGTTTAATACAAATGATGGAAGTCGATTCGCTATGTTAAGAATTTGTATGTATCCCTCAAAAAACAGTTGAGAAAAAAAAAAATAAAAAAAAATGTTTGCATTCTTTTTCTCTTTTTCATTCAGTATTTTCGGTTATGAACAATTTTTATCATTGTTTATAGCATTCCATCAGGATTTCTCTAAATAAAAATTTGGATTATATTATATGGAAATTACGAACCTTTTTATTATTTATCCATCACTATTTGAAAGAATGTGCTATTTGCCACTACTCAAATAGAATCTTGTTTATTCTCTATGAATTTATCCAGTTTTTTAAGAATATTTGGAAAAATGTTATTCTATTTTATAGACATCTTAAGATATTGAAAATCTTGCTCTTATTTTTGTAAAAAAACTATTAATTAGCTACAATCCAAAATTTTTATTTTTTCTCTCCATCATATAATTAATTTAGGAGCAATTGTTGTTCCTATGGCTAAAAATACATTGATTCGTTCATCTTTGGTTCCCGAAAAACAAACAGGATCTGTTGAGTTTCAAATATCCCATTTAACTAATCGAATTTTGAAACTTACCTATCATTTAAAATTGCATGGCAAAGACTATTCATCTCAGAGAGGTTTGTGGAAAATCCTAGGAAAACGTGAACGTCTTTTGGTTTATCTATCTCAAAAAAATTCACTCTGTTACGAAAATTTGATTAATCAATTACGTATTCGCGGACTGAAAAAACGTTAATTTATCTTTTAGAATCTTTAGCTAAGCATCCACTGTAATTATATCAATATGAAGAATGAAAATTTCCTTATTCTTACTCATTTCTGGAATTATTCGAGGGAGAGCGGCATACGACCATGCTCACTACAAAGAGAGATCCCATGATAATAAGTATGGGCCCTCATCATCCATCAATGCATGGTGTTCTTCGACTTATTGTTACCTTAGATGGTGAAGATGTTACTGGTTGTGAACCCATATTAGGTTATTTACATAGAGGAATGGAAAAGATTGCTGAAAATAGAACAGTTGTCCAATATCTTCCCTACGTCACACGATGGGATTATTTAGCTACTATGTTCGCAGAAGCAGTAACAGCAAATGCACCAGAAAGATTGACCAATATTCAGGTGCCTAAAAGAGCTAGTTATATAAGAATCATTATGCTAGAGTTAAGTCGCATAGCTTCCCATTTGTTATGGCTCGGACCCTTTATGGCTGATATTGGTGCACAAACTCCTTTCTTCTACATCTTCAGGGAAAGAGAAATGATATATGATTTATTCGAAGCCGCAACTGGTATGCGAATGATGCATAATTATTTTCGTATCGGGGGAGTAGCCGCGGATCTACCTTACGGTTGGGTAGACAAATGTTTAGACTTTTGTGATTATTTCCTACCGAAGGTGGATGAATATGAAAGACTTATTACACGAAATCCTATCTTTTTGAAACGAGTTGAGGGAGTAGGTATTATTGGTAGAGAAGAAGCCATAAATTGGGGTTTATCAGGGCCTATGCCACGAGCTTCAGGAGTAAAATGGGATGTTCGTAAAGTTGATCATCATGAATGTTACGATGAGTTGGATTGGCAAATTCAATGGCAAAAAGATGGAGATTCATTAGCTCGTTATTTGGTACGAATCGGAGAAATGAGAGAATCCGTGAAAATAATCAAACAAGCTTTGGAAGTTATTCCAGGGGGGCCTTTTGAAAATTTGGAAGCTCGACGGCTTGATCAAGTAAATAAATCAGATTGGAATGATTTTGATTATCGGTTCATTGGTAAAAAGCCCTCTCCCACTTTCAAGTTACCCAAAAATGAGCTTTATTTTAGAATTGAAGCTCCTAAAGGAGAATTAGGTATCTCTTTCATGGGAGACGATTCTTTCTTTCCTTGGAGATTCAAAATTCGCCCACCCGGTTTCCTCAATTTACAAATTCTTCCTCAACTTTTAAAGGGAGTGAAATTGGCAGATATTATGACAATTCTAGGTAGTATAGATATTATCATGGGAGAGGTTGATCGTTGAAACGGTGGTTAATACAGATATTGAGGAACAAGCTATCAATCTATTCCATAGATTAGGATTTCCAAGAGATTTATTCGGTTTTATATGGATTATCATCCCCATCATCACTCTCGTATTAGGAGTTACGATGGGAGTTCTAGTCATTATATGGCTTGAAAGAAAGATATCTGCAGGGATACAACAGCGTATTGGACCTGAATATACTGGCCCTTTGGGAATTATTCAAGCTCTGGCAGATGGAATAAAGCTACTATTGAAGGAAGATATTATTCCATCCAGGGGAGATTTATGGTTATTCAATATCGGACCGGCTGTGGTGATCATACCAGTTTTTCTAAGTTACTTAGTAATTCCTTTTGGCCACAACATTATTCTAGCTGATCTTGGTACAGGTGTTTTCTTTTGGATCGCTGTTTCAAGTATTGCTCCTCTCGGACCCCTCATGGCAGGATACGGATCAAATAATAAATATTCTTTTTCGGGTGGTCTTCGAGCCGCTGCTCAATCCATTAGTTATGAAATTCCTTTAGCTTTACGCGTGTTATCTATATCCCTACGTGTGATTCGTTGAAATACTAAACCTCTTTCACAAGAGAGTCAATTAAAAGGATGAGATAGTTTTTCCTCTTATCCTAGAAAACTAGATAGTCATATGGGTGAGATCAAACAGCTTCTTCATTTGCAGTAATAGGATCGAGTCCCATCCTCTATGTGCGAGAGTGAAAGCGTACGGAACGCAGGAAAAACTGTGTACCCGGGTTCAAGATTAGTTATCGGGGCCCGACAGCGGGGGCAAAAGATAAAATGTATGAAGTTATTACTATCATACTTAGGATTAGGCAGGAGTAGATGGTCAGGAACACTAAGATACGCGAAAGATTAGTAAAAAAAGCATCTTTTATAGATATTCTTAATAACGGGATTAGGACTTGACGTTGGTAGGGACGACCGAGTAGTACTTCCCCAGGACCCCGATCTGGAGTATATCCTTATCTACTAAACGAATGACTATCGGGAACGAAGTAATCCTTCATACAGTTCTCACCTCTCATATCATAAATGAGCATGAGTAAATTCTATCCTATAGAGAATATAAAATCTTCTTCTACTGAGAGACTTGAGTTAGCACTAACAAAAAAACTGTAAAGGCTGAGATAGATTCGAAAGCTTCTATTGTTATAGCAGACAGAATCTCATTGGTTCAATTGATTATGAAAATTTATCATTAAATTTTTGTTTCTCGATAGCCATCGAGGAGCCGTATGAAGCTAAAGTCTCATGTACGGTTCTGGAATAGAGATGCTAACAGTGATGCCAACATCGACTATGATTATCCGACAGCTTGGGTACAGTTGATATAGTCGAGGCGCAGTCCAAATATGGTTTTCGGGGATGGAATTTGTGGCGTCAACCTATAGGTTCCGTAGCTTTTTTTATTCCTTCCCCGGCGGAATGTGAAAGATTGCCTTTTGATTTACCAGAAGCAGAGGAAGAATTGATAGCAGGTTATCAAACCGAGTACTCAGGTATAAAATTCGGCCTATTCTATGTTGCTTCTCATCCAAACCTATTAGCTTCTTCATTGTTCGTAACGGTTCTTTATTTGGGCGGATGGAACTTTTCTATCCCTTTCTTACCAGTTTTCGACCACTTAAAATTAAATTCAACTGATGGAACTGGTGAGGTTATCAATATTGCAATAGGAATTACTATTACATTAGCTAAAGCTTATTTATCTTTGTTCATTTCTATCATGGCAAGATGGACCTTACCCAGAGTGAGAATGGACCAATTATTGGATCTTGGTTGGAAATTTCTTTTGCCTGTCGCCCTGGGTAATTTATTATTAACAGCTTCTTTTCAACTTCTTTCACTATAATTTATTTATGTGAATAAGATTCTATAATAAACACATTTATAATTTATATATTTATTCAATCTTATGAGTTGGATAAAAAAAAAAAAAAATTGAATAATTTATTCGAGGGTATCTACCATATGTTTTCCATGGTGAATGGACTCCGGGATTATAGTCAACAAGCAATTCAAGCTGCGAGGTATATCGGTCGAGGTTTTATGGTGACCTTGGATCACATGAATCGTTTACCTATGACCATTCAATATCCCTACGAAAAATTGATTCCATCAGAGCGATTTCGTGGACGTATTCACTTTGAATTTGATAAATGTATTGCTTGTGAAGTATGCGTTCGTGTATGTCCAATTAATCTACCTGTTGTTGATTGGGAATTGAAAAGGAACATGAAAAAGAAACAATTGAAAAGTTACAGTATTGATTTTGGAGTTTGTATATTTTGCGGAAACTGTGTCGAATATTGTCCCACGAACTGTTTGTCAATGACTGAAGAATATGAACTTTCGACCTATGATCGTCATGAATTAAATTATGATCAGATTGCTTTAGGACGTTTGCCCATATCAGTGATCAAAGATTCTACAATTCAAGCTATTCCAAGTTTAAATTATTTATCTAAGGGAGTTATGGAAGGACATCTCGATTCAAGAGATGTAACTGATTCTCACATCGAGTTCGATTGAGAAGCGGAAAAAAGGGGTGAAAAAACAATAAATATAGAGTTTCTTTCTGAATTAACTCGGAATATAATTATATAGAAACAGGGTAATTTTTTTGAGTCAGTGAATAGGATCCTGAAAGAGAGGACTTTCGTTTATTGCGAACATGATCAATTTACCTGAACCAATTCATGAGGCTATTTTTGTCTCCTTAGAGTCAGGTCCCATATTAGGAGGTCCAGGAGTAGTATCGCTTACAAATATAGTTTATTCCGCTCCTCTTTCAGGATCAGTTTTCGCTTGTATATCCCCTCCATATCTTTTACTGAATGCGGACTTTGTAGCTGCTGTGCAAATCTCGATTCATGTAGGAGCCGTAAATGTTTCAATTGTATCTGCTGTTACGTCAACGAATGAGCCACAATCTTTCCATCTTTCTACATACCGGACTGCAGGAGATGGAATTACTTTAGCACTTTGCATAAGTCTTTTTTTTCTACCGATCATTATGATCCTAGATACATCATGGTCTAGAGTATCCTTAATTGTATTACCGGGTGGGATCGTGGAAGAACCTTTAACAGATGACGTTCAACGTATTGGATCCCATTTATTAACCGATTCTTTGCTTCCATTTGAACTTCTTTCTATAGTTCTTTTGGTTGCTCTAGTAGGAGCTATTACTACGGCTCGCCGAGGGAAAATGTTTGAACTGGAGGAGAGTGAGGTGTTATAGGCTAAAGATGATTTTTTCGTTTCATGAGTACTATAAAAACTTTTTTTTTATACTTACTTAACTTTTATTTATACTTAAGAACCTTAGGATCCATAAGGAGTTAATTGATCATGCTTGAACATGCACTTATTCCAGGTGCTTTCCTATTCTGTATTGGCATTTACGGATTAATCACGAGTCGGAGTATGATCAGAGCACCTATGTGTCTCGAGTCAATTTTAAATGCAGTTAATATAAATCTTGTCACATTTTCCAATTTTTTGGACATTCAACAAGTAAAAGGAGAGATTTTTTCCATCTCCATTGTAGCTATTGCAGCTGCTGAAGCAGCTATTGGATTAGCCATTGTTCTAGCTATCTATCGCAACAGAAAATCAATTCGTATTGATCAATTCAATTTGTTAAAATGGTAATAAAGTTACAAATCTGGATATATTTTCTTTTTTTCTTCACCTTTTGAAAAGGATATATAAAGATTTGATATGTCATTCCGATTTATAAACAAATAGAGATTATTTCATATAAAATTCATTTATTTGTTATGCTAGTGGTTAATATAAATGATTAAGTTGTATTAAGTAAAGTCTAAAAAATTCGAATCGGTTTCATTCAGAATCGATAAATAATCAAAGTTTTATATTCCAAATATTCATTAATACAAAGATTCATCAAATGGATTTTATCGGTATAATATTGCCATTAGCAATACATCGGTAAAATCTTAGTAAATTTAAGGCTCATGGTATCTCCCGGTATTGTTGGAAATCAATAGATCCAATGGCACATTCAGTAAAGATTTATGATACATGTATTGGTTGTACCCAATGTGTAAGAGCTTGCCTCACGGATGTATCAGAAACGGTACCTTGGGATGGATGTAAGGCTAACCAGATTGCTCCTGCTCCCAGAACAGAAGACTGCGTAGGTTGTAAAAGGTGCGAATCCGCTTGTCCAACAGATTTTCTGAGTGTACGCGTTTATTTGGGATCCGAGACGACTCGCAGTACGGGTTTAGCTTATTGACCGATAGATACTATGGAAAAAGAATGGTTGGCTCTTTCTGAAAGGTTTAACCTATTCTTTTAATAAATAGGAATTCGTACTCATTCGATAAAGACCCATACTCAAACAAAATCTTGGGAATGGGTTTTCTGTTCAAAATCCCCCTATCCTCATCACGAGCAACTATCCTTGGCTAACAATAATTGTTCCTTTACCTATACCCGCGGGTTCATCAATCCCATTATTCCCCTATAGGGGGAATAAGATTGTTCGATGGTATACTTCAGGCATTTGCTTGTCAGAGTTCCTTTTAATAACCTATATATTTTGTTATCATTTCAATTTTAATAATCCATTTATTTAATTGAAAGAAGATTATAATTGGATAAATCCCATTGATTTTCATTGGAGATTGGGGATTGATGGACTTTCCATTGGGCTTATTTCATCGACAGGATTCGTTACTACTTTAGCTACTTCAGCGGCTTGGCCAGTTACCCGAAGTCCACGATTATTTCATTTCTCGATGTTAGCAATGTACGGCGGCCAGGTAGGATCATCCGCTCCGCAAGATACTTCACTTTCTTTTTTTATGTGGGAGCCGGAACTAATTCCTGTTCACTTACCTTTGTCCATGTGGGGGGGGAAAAGGCGTCTATACGCAGCCACAAAATTTATTTTGTACACTGCAGGTGGTTCCATTTTTCTCCCAATAGGAGCTTTAACTATGAGTCTCTATGGATCTGATGAACCAACATTGGACTCTCAAAATTTAGCTAATAAATCCTATCCTATAGTATTAGAAATAGTCTTATACCTAAGCTTCCCCGTAGCTTATGCTGTGAAACTACCAATCTTTCCCTTACACACCTGGTTGCCAGATACTCATGGGGAAGCACATTATAGTACATGTATGCTTCCAGCTGGGATTCTCTTGAAAATGGGAGGATATGGACCAATTCGGATTAATATGGAATTATTGCCCCATGCCCATTCCATATTTTCCCCATGGTTAGTAATAGTGGGAGCAATTCAAATCGTTTATGCAGCTCCAATCCCTTTAAGTCAACGTAATTTAAAGAGAAGAATTGCTTATTCATCAGTATCTCATATGGGTTTCGTACCTATTGGTATTGGTTTCGTAACGGATATAGGCCTTAATGGAGCTATTCCACAGATGATTCCTCACGGATTAATTGGTGCTGCCCTTTTTTCTTCGGCAGGAACAAGTTATGATAGAATACGTACCCTTTTCATTGACCGAATGGGGGGAATAGCTGTTTCAATGCCTAAAACATTCACCATGTTTAGTAGCTTTCCAGTAGCATCTCTCGCATTACCGGGCATGAGTGGCTTCATATCAGAATTAATGGTTTCTTTGGGAATGGTTGGTAGTCGAAACTACTCCTTTACTTCAAAAATAATTATTACCGTAATAGAAGCAATTGGAATAATCTTAACCCCTATTTACTCGTTGCCCATGTTACGTCAAATGTTCTATGGATATAAGGTTTCTAATGCTCCGATTTCCCACATCATGGATTCTGGACCACGAGAGATTCTCATTCTAATTCGCTTTTTGTTGCCTATAGTAGGCATTGGTTTTTATCCCGATCTGGTCTTACCCTTGTGGAACAGCAAGGTGGATTTTATTCTATCCTGGGATCTCCGGAAGCGGTAGTTAAGAGTTTGATTACTTCTGAGTAATAAATACAGATTATAAAAATCACTATTTGATTTTCACAATTATTTATTTCAAATAGTGATTTTTAAAATTTCATAGAATCTCGAAAATTATTTTCTTTTGATCGACGAAACAAAGCAAGGTGCACTTTAAATTACATCCTGGATTAATTTAACCATCCATGGCTGTGTAAACCTTTTCCTGAGGGATTAACTCCTAAGTAACAAATCCAAGTTGTGAAAAACCCCAAGGAAGCTGCAATTGCTGGTTCTTTACCTCGCCAACTCTTAGTTACTCTAGTATGCATATAAGTTGCAAACATAAGCCAAGTGATTGAAGCCCAAGTCTCTTTGGGATCCCAGTTCCAATAATATCCCCATGCTTCATTAGCCCACACTGCTCCAGAAAGAATACCTAAGGTTAAAAGGGGAGAGCCTAGACTAATAATTCGATAACTCCAATGATCTAATTGTTGAGTCAATTGGTCTTCACGAGAATTTATAGATAACAGAAAGGGAGTGTTTGGTGAATCGCACTCTCCCCGTTCATTGCTCTTTTCTGAGGAGGAGGACCAGATGGATGAGTCTATACCGGAAGTAATTATTGGGGTATCCATATTATTTTTTGATGTAATGACCAAAAGAGCTATTGCTAATAGGGACCCACATAAAAGAGTTGCGTAACTGAACATCATCATACTTACATGCATCATTAACCAATGAGATTGTAGAGCAGGCACTAGGACTGTGGATTGCTGCATTTCTCTGGGAACACTTAAAGTAGCAAAACCATGAGTTAACATAGCACTTGGTGCAGTAATTGTACCCAACCAATCATTCTGGCTCCGAATCAGAACCGTATGAATTAAACAGAAGCTCCATGAAAGAAACATAGATGACTCATATAAGTTACTTAATGGTAAATGCCCGGAGTAAAGCCAGCGAGTTAATAGAAATCCTGTTATACAAATAAAAGTAATTATCACGCTTCTTCGGCCTAAATTGCTCAGTTTCTTGTTTCTTATATAGACCAATTTTCCCCAATAAAGAAGGGTGACGGAAAAAAGGAGAAAGAAAGATGTGTGAGCTAATATATGTTCCAAGGTTCTGAGTATCGTAATAATTTAAATTTTTTACATTACATTATTATTCTGGAATGAACTAATTAAAAAATTTCATTTCACAGATTGATTTATTATATTATAAATAAATATTTATTTATATAAATAAATAAGATGAATAGATCTTAAATTCCAAATGTAAAAAGATCTTAATTTAATGAAGAATCAATCTATTTTTATTTTATAGGTGCAAAGATGCCGCCACTCGGATTCGAACCGAGATGCTTTAGCACTGCTTCCTAAGAGCAGCGTGTCTACCAATTTCACCATGGCGGCTCGTCGTAGAACATAATAGCATGCTTTATACTAAAATGTCAAATAACATTATAATTAAATTATATGGTAATCTTAAATATAAACTTTCACTAATTAGAATATTATAATGAATTATTCTGTTGTAACGGAGCATAGCGCAGCTAGGTAGCGTATCATCTTGGGGTGATGGAGGTCGTGGGTTCAAATCCCGCTGCTCCGAGAAGAATCTTTTCATTGGGCTTTATAACAGAATGAACATCTTTAAACTTAGTGGAGAGGAAGGAAAGATAAAAGCTATTCCGGATCTATAAAGGGAGAAGTATAGAAAAGGATTTTCATATCAAATATTCTTATCTTATTGAAAAAGATTATTATAATATTTCATATATAGTTATAGCTTAATAAAATCCAGAAATTCGTAAATTAAACTATTCTTTTTTTTGTATGGAAGAATTATTTTTTCCATACACGGGAGCATTTTCTTTAGAAGATACAGTATCTTTATCTATATCTATGTCGTAATTCATCTGATTTATGAATGGATTCAATTTCAGATTATTCGGATTTTATTTTGTTGTATAGTAAAAACTATTGGAACGACCAGTTGAAATAGATTGAGCTAGAGGAAAAGCTTTTACCGCAGCCCGATTAGCTTTTTCTGTCCATACAGTTTTACGACTTTTCTTTTTCGATTTAGAAGTACGCTTCTTTGGGACCGCCATAACGAGGAATGCCTCTATATATATGTATATTTTTGCAGAAACATGTATAGTTTGTGTATAGTCATTTTTAAAAATAATTGAAGGATTTACGCTTAGAAAATAAAGGCTTCCAATAATCTTGATATTGGGAATCGTGTCATATGAATAATTAATTTATTCATATAAATCTTTCCCATTTGGACAGATGGAATCCACTACAAATCGAACCAAATTTTGTCGATGTCCTAACTTACGTCATGTTTTCTTTCCAGAACGCTTTTTATGAATGGTAATTCTGTTTTCAAGATGGGACTGCAGAATTCTTCCTTTGACTACTGCACCTCCCAACCAGGGATGTCCAAGATTTATGGTAGATTCATGATAAATCATTAATACTCGATAGATTAATATTTTAGTATTTGGGCTCGAGAGATTTGGTCTCAATGACGCGGAATGACGAACATCATAAAATCTTCCTGGTTCCACTCGGATTTGCTCACCTCCGGTTTCAATTACTGCGTATGCATTCATTACAAAATTGGATTTATAAATAGGAAATGGTTATAGATTGGAAAATCGAAATTAAATGTTAGTAACTGGAGTAGAACAAGCAAATATTTCCTTTCCAATTGTTCCATCCTTCATCAAGTTTTGCTACGAACAACTAATTTTCTGATAGAAATGGAAAATATCTCTTGATTAGGGAGATACATGTAAAATCTCATTGCTTTATAATAACTCATTACTTTATAATAATAAAAATTTTTTTAGTAATATTTCAGTTATTTTTTTGAATGAAGAAGAATCAATTTTATTGATCCAAATTTCATTCGAATAAAGATTTTGAATAAATGGGATATAATTTCATCATTCACTTATTCCCTTTTTTCTTCCCCCATACCGTAAATTATAAACCAAAAATGAAATAGTTTCATTCCCGAAAGAATCTTCTATGAAACTAATATATCATGCTTGGATGGTGCCTTTATTTCCACTTATATCCTCCATTCTAATAGGATTGGGATTGTTTTTCTTTCCAAAGGCAACTAAAAATCTTCGTCGTATATATGCCATTATCAGCATTTCACTGCTAGGCACAGCTATGTTCATTCCTCCCCACCTTTCTTGGCAACAAATTAATGGTAATCCCATTTATCGATACTTATGGTCTTGGATTCACAATAAAAATGTTACTTTGGAAGTAGGTTATTTGATTGATCCACTCACTCCCATTATGTCAGTACCAATTACTACTATAGGAGTTATGGTTACGATTCACAGTGACAGTTATATGCCTCATGACCAAGGATATCTAAGGTTCTTCGCTTATCCCAGTCTCTCCAATGCCCCCATGCCAGGATTGGTTCTTAGTCCCAATCTAATACAAATTCATATCTTTCGGGAATTAGTAGGAATGTGCTCTTATTCATTAATAGGTTTTCGGTTCACTCGACCTAATGCAGCTAATGCTCGTCAAAAAGCTTCTATAACTAATCGTGTAGGAGATTCCGGATCATCATTGGGAATCTCAGGTTCCTATCGGATAACAGGCAGTTTCGAATTTGAAGATTTATCTGAATTATTTAATAAGTTGCTCACCAATCATGAAGTTAGTTTATTTTTTGCTACCTTCTGTGCTCTCTCCCCATTCCCAGGTTCAGTAGCTAAATCCGCGCAATCTCCACTTCATGTATGGTTGCCTGATGCTATGGAAGGACCCACTCCTATTTCAGCCCCTATTCATGCTGCTACTATGGTAGCAGCGGGAATCTTTCTCGTGGCTCGAATGTTCCCGCTCTTCAAAGCTTTACCCCTTATGATGAGCCTAATCTCTCGGATAGGTGGAATAACAGCCCTATTAGGAGCCACAATAGCTCTTGCTCAAAAAGATCTTAAAAGAGTCTTAGCTTATTCTACAATGTCCCAATTAGGTTACATTATGTTAGCCCCAGGTATAGGTTCTTATCGAGCTGCTCTGTTCCATCTTATTACGCATGCTTATTCTAAGGCTCTATCATTTCCTGGATCCGGATCGGTCATTCATTCTATGGAACCTATTGTTGGATATTGTCCCGATAAAAGCCAAAATATGGCTTTTATGGGTGGCTTGAGAAAATACATGCCAATTACAGGAACCACTTTTCTTCTAGGCACACTCTCTCCTTGCGGTATTCCACCTTTTGCTTGTTTTCGGTCCAAAGATGAGATTCTTGCCGATAGTCGGTTATACTTTCCCATTCTCGGGTGGATGGCTTGGTTTATAGCAGGACTAACTGGATTCTATATGTTCCGTATGTATTTCCCCACTCCCGAAGGAGATTTTCGTGCCAACCCATCCAACAAACATTCTATTTCTCCTTCTGTTTCTATATGGGAGGAAAATCAAACTATAAAATCTGGTAAGGGAATGGATTTTGCGTTGTCATTCGTAAAAAATAAAAAGGGTTCGAAAGAATTATTTAATCCTCTAGAGAATATTGAAGAATCTGGTGAGAAAGAGATGGAGAATCCTGTTTCGACTCATTATTCTCAGAAAGAATATCCTTTATATCCCAAGGAATCGAATAATATAATGTTATTCCCCTTACTCGTGCCAACAATACCCACCTTGTTCATTGGATTTATAGGAGTTCCTTTTTCTAAAGAAAAAATGGGTTTTGATTTATTATCCTATTGGCTGGATCCATCATTGAGTTATTCTCATAAAATGGATTCTGAAGAATTCTGGATAAATGCAACTACTTCGGTTGGTACAGCATTTTTGGGAATATTTATTGCTCTTATTCTTTATGGACCTCTCTTTCTCTCGCGGAACCTACAAGAAGAAACGGATCCTCAATCAGAAGGAATTTTAGGTTATTTTCCAAGTTCCTTATACAATTGGTCGTATTCCCGAGGTTATATAGATGGATATTATAATACGGTATTTGTTTGAGGTACACGAACATTAGCCGAAATAATTTCTTTTCCTGATCAACGGATCCTCGATGGGATTGTCAATGGCGTCGGTATCTCAAGTTTTTTCGGAGGGGAAGTATTGAGATATGGAGAAGGAGGAAGAATATCTTATTATTTATTCGGATTAATATCAGGTATGTTCATATTATTAATAATATAATGATGAAATATGACTATGATCTTCATATTTAAAATTAAAATATATTCTTGGTCAAAGAAAGATTTTTAAAAGATAAAAAGATAAGAAATCAAAATCAAGGATTGATTAAGTAGATATAATCTCAAGAATTGGAGTAGCAATGGCGCACTGATATGGATTCCTCCGCTTTCTTAATCAATGACCATTACCTCATGAATTTACTTTTTTTTACTAATATATAATAGGTCCGAAATCGGGATAGGTATCTACGGTCCAAACATTTTATGTATGATTTAATCATAATATTGAAGACTTTGTTATCACATATAAATATACCATTTGTTTTGTCATGTGTTAGTGAATAAAAATATTGTGTTATTAATTCGTTGAAGAGATATTTTTATATCTTCGAATCCTCGTGATTCATCAATGTCTCCGGATTCGGACCATCCGGGAATACTCTAAGCATGGGGATGATACAGAATCATAAATTATTATAGCATCTTCATTATTATCTATATATATATCCGTATGAAAAATAGGACTTTAGTACCTATCTTAAGGTCGTCCAGTTTTTTTTCTGAGATACCAATATACCTGTCCCTTTGGAAAGACAAATACCTCCATTGATTCACTGCCTTCATATGAATTACGATGAGATATATACCAATAACAAGATATATGTTGTATATCTCGTTATTGATACGTAGAACAAAGCGAAAAGCATTCACTTCCGCATATACAGACCACACTACACTAGTATTGTTCCTTTCCTTTATATATAAATAAATACAAATATTCAAGAACAATAAACTTGTTAATAAAATCTTTTATATAACATTCTTACTGATTAATAAGTTTTTTCTGTTTAGATTCTCCAAATATTTCATAAATTAAAAAATTTTATTACATTCTTAAATTATTTATCCTTTTTCACTAAGCTGGTCCAACCAAAATCTTCTAAACCATTATTACGTCGTAATGAACGAGTAACAAGTTCAAGAATATCTCTTGCATTGGTGAACCCATGAATTTGAGCAAAGGTAAATTCGACTGACCACTTGGTATTAATTTTTCTTGCTTCCAATGGATTAGCGTGAGCCATCCCAGTGATGGCTAAGTCAGGTTGTAACTCACGCATACGTTGTATCTGATTATAATTATCTGGTTTCTCTACGATTCGTGGCACGGGAACACACATGTTCCCACACGTATTCTGTAAAAATGCTAATTCAGCAGCTTGGTATCGTTTATCCATATATGGAATACCAATTTCATAAACAATCATTCCACACCTAATTAGGAATCGTGCTAGAGATACTTCTAGAAGATTGTCTCCCATAAAGAATACGGATTTTCCGCGTACCAAATCGAGATAATCTTCCAAGCTTTCCCACACCTGTTCCTCCCTTTCCCCTAAGCCTCGAGGTTCAATGTCAAACACAGAACAAATCTTTTCAATCCAAGCACGTGTTCCATCGGGACCGATAGGAAAGGGTGCTCCAATCAATCTGCATTTCCGACGTCGCATTAAAGTTGTTGCTGTACGACTCAAAAATGGATTAACACCACAAACGTAAACCCCATCGCCTAATAATGGAAGATTGTTATATTTCTGAGCAGGTAACCAACCTGATATTTGAATAGATTGGCGTTTCAATTCTAAACCAAGTTGAAAAGCAACGCTCGAAGGTAGGGATCCAAAGAGAACTAAAGGAGGATTTTTCTTAGGATTCATAATAGGTTCGAGAGTCTCTTCCTTATTCCCGGGAAAGAAAAAGGAATCTTGTAAAGCTTGATTCTGTACGGTTTGGTTTCGTTCATCACCTAATAAAGAGGAATCTCGTTCGGCACAACGATGTACCATAGCAGCTAGTACAGTATCTTCTCCCTGAGTGAAGGCATAGTCCAGTCCATTTGCTCTCGCTACTATAACTGGTATCCCGATTTCATTTTCCAGTTCTGGTGCCATGCCCTCCAAATCCATCTTTATTATTTCCGTGGTACAAGTACCGATCCATATAATAACACTAGGATTTCTATTTTTTATTATTTGAGAACAAAGTCTTTTTAACTCTTCATAATCATTTAATTGAGCTGAAATATCTCCTTCTTCCAATTCTGCCATGGCATAACGGGGTTCCGCGAAGATCATAACTCCGAGGGCATTTTGCAGGAAATAACCACATGTTTTTGTACCTACCACCAGAAAAAAACTATCTTCAATTTTTTGATATAACCAAGCTACACAGCTAATGGGACAAAAAGTATGATAGTTACCTGTTTCGCATTCAAAAGTGAGAGTTTCAGATGTTTTCACTGACATAGATATATTTCTTTGATTAATGAACAAAATAATTTAAGTCTTAAATTATTATCATAGAATCAAGCGAATTCTCTCGATCGTTTTTCTCTTCCCTATTCCCGATAGGATTTGAATAAAAATCGGAAAGTAAACTAAATAATTCTCGATCGGAAACTTCTTTCGGTACAATTCCTTCTGGTTTAGATAATATTTGGTCCGCTATATTTGAATAAAAATCACAAACATAGTTAAGAGAGGGCTGAGATTCAACCATTTCAAATAATGTTTTACCCCTCACTCTAGATACTCGGATATGTTCAATGAGAGGTAATACTTCTAATACGGGCATTGAACAAGCTTCTACATATTTATCAATAAGGTCTCTTTCCGATGTGCGATTTCCTACCAAGCCCGCCAGGCGAAGTGGGTGTGTACGCGCCTTTTCCCCAACAGAAGCAGCAATACGATTAGTTGCAAATAATGCGTCAAATCCATTATCTGTAATTATAATGCAAAAATCTGCATAATTTAATGGAGAAGCAAAACCTCCACAGACTACATCACCTAATACATCAAACGAAATAATATCATATTCATAAGAAGCGTTTAATTCCTTCAACAATTTAACAGTCTCTCCTACTGCATATCCTCCACACCCAGCTCCTGCGGGTGGTCCTCCCGCTTCCACGCAATCAACCCCCCCATAACCTTTATAAATTACGTCTTCGGGCCAAACATCTTCATAATGATAATCCTTGGATTGTGAAGTATCTATAATGGTAGGTATCAAAAATCCTGTAAGGGTAAAAGTACTATCATGTTTAGGATCACATCCAATTTGTGAAACTCGTTTACCACGTCTTGCTGAAGCAATTGGAATATTGCAACTTGTCGTTGATTTACCGATTCCACCTTTCCCATGAACTGCCACTTTCGTTTTGAAAATATCCTATTTTTTTTAATTTATTTTTATCTTTTATTAATTGAATATTCTTCTTAAGCGACTATTCTTGTAGCTTTCTCATAATTCATAGTCAATATTATGATAATTAATTCTCGATATTGATTTCCCACTTCCTTAATGCCTACTATCTCATGGATAGACATAACCAACTTTGTAGGGGCGACCTAGCCTACGCCTACACGGAGGTAAATGAAGCGCTTTCTTTACAAAATCTTTTTGTTAATTATTTTTCTGGGTTCGATATGGAAATTTTTTTTTTTAAGTAAAGTTTCAATTTCCTTTTGAAAAATATTTCTATCCTTCAGAAGCATTTTCATTATATTATTCAATGACATTCTGTTAGATATAAATAAATTTGATAAATATTTGTGACTTTCAAAAAGAGTACTATGAATGAAAGTATATAATGAACTATTTACGTCAAGCCATTCTTCGTAATTATTCAATGATTCGAGACGAATAAAAAACAAATCACTCTTTGACGAAGATTCAATCAACCAGGGTTCATACAAAACTTCGGATTTTTTTCCGTATACATATTCGAGTAGGACACCAAAATTCCGTTCGAATTTATTTTCCAATTTACTTTTGCTATTTATTTCTTCATCTTCATCTTTTAAATTTTCTTCATCTTCATTTTCATCTTTTAAATTTTCTTCATCTTCCTCTTCTTCTTCCTCTTTATAATAAACAGAAAAGTCTCTGAAATCTCTTCCCACCTTTAAAACTTTAAATTTTTCTTCGTAAATAATATAAAGCTGTTTTATCGTTTCTTTATCCACAAATAATTCTCGAAGTGAAAATAAAACAGGGGGTTTTTTTTCAAATATTGATAAATCTGTGGGATCCCAGACGAATCGTTTCCTCATGAATAACAATGGTTCATAAGATAATTGATATTTTGTCGATGGAGGGATCTCAAATATTACAGATTGTTCTTTAAATAAAACCTCTTCCATTTGGGACTCTATTATCTCTAAGATTTTCAGTGATTCTTCATATGAGAACCTCTTATAACCATAACGAAAAGGATAATAAAAAATAGATTTGAAACAGAAAAGCGGTTTCGTTATATTCTTTCCATAAAGTGCTGCTATTTCAGATTCAAATTGAAAGAATTTATCCGGTATTCCTATCCAATATAAGTTATCGCAAAAAAAATCGAGACGCCGTTTATTGAAAGTAAAAGCTGTATCGGTCGCCATTCCGTATCTTCTCACCGCCCTCCTGTATGAAAAAGTATAAAATTTTTGCATTTGCATTATAATCATAGGAACTCTTGTTTCAGGATGAGAAGCAAATCTTACTTTATTATTGATTTCATTATTAATAGAATTATCTTGATGTGTTTCCAACCATGGAAATTCTACCAAAAGATTCTCCGAAAAAGAACAGGCTATATCGAAAGAATTTTCATATTCATCCTCGAAAAAAATCGAATTTTCTTCTTTATCTTCCGATATAAACCAAGAATCTCGAGCTGCTAATCCAGCCAAGCACCCCAGAATATAGGATAATATAGTAAATTCTTTTATAGTGTTTTCGGTAATAGAAGATTCTAAATATTTAAACAAATCATCAAAATTGCCTTTCAAAAAAATGTCAGTAGATTTACCTTCACATAGAGGGCTCGTTTTAATACTTCTTATAACTATGTTCTCAATAGCCTTTCCTACTCTATAAAGATGTTTTTCGTAATTTCGACTAATATCTATATACTTTTCGCAATCGAGAAACCTATCAACAAAAGCTTTGTAAAAAACGTCATTGGGAATGATTTGTCCATAGAAAAAAGCTCTGATTTTATTATTGCAGAAAACCCATTCATCACGGGAAATACCGAATAATAAAAATTCATTAGCAATTGATTCTAAATCTCGTAATGCGTAATAAGAGAAGGTTCCATATCCAAACTCATTGAGAAAAGACCAATCAATATTCTCTAGATGAGAAGAACATTTGCTACGTAGGGGAATAGGAAATCCCTTCTGCTGTTCTGAGATACTAAGCATTCGAACATTTATTAATCTATCTAATCGATTTGGACATATTAGAGATGGATCCATTTTTTCGGGAAGATGAGTTGAACCAATAACAATCATACTACTAGAAGTATTATTGGCAATCTCAGTGAAAGATATTAATAATAAATGTAATTGAAGTGATAATACTTCAACACTAGGTTTACTAGGTTCTAGTTGAGTTTTAACTATGATATCATTCACTTCATGAATATTTTTGATCCATATTATGGAGGGGGGCATTTTTTTCACTGCTTCCAAGATAGAAATTAATCGGCACAGAATTCTCATAAAAAGTGTCATCTCATTCTCTATAATGTAATGATCACATCTATATGAATAATCCTCTTTATACAAATACCTCATAGATATTTGTATTAAAGAAACACAAGAGTCTACTGCTAGATCTTCTATTAAATATGATGATCTTTCTATTTCCGTTTCCGTGGTACTTATTAGTAAAATCCCTTTGGAAAGGGATAATCCTAATTCGAATGGAGCAGAAATCATTCTAGATTTAAGATTCAATGAAGTCATTCTTTGCTGAAACGCGAGGAAAACCCGAGATTCCGCTGAATCAAATTGATTAAGCGGGTAATTCATTAGATCCTTCTTATAGCTTTCAGCCAAATATACTAAGTAATAAAGCCCTTCTTTATTAGTAATCCGATAACCAAAATAATTATTCAATGAATTACGATAAGTAGTATTCGATCCATACTGAAAAACATTTTTTTCTGTTATTAGGGACCGAATCAATAATTCTTTCTCTATCGAAAAAGGGTCCGGGCTTTCATTATTATTTAACCATATTTTAATTTTTTCATTTGTGGATAAATATTTATTAATCTCTTTCCAAAAATAATTGATATTTATCAGAAAATAGTGGAAACTCCTTATCCTTATCCTTATAAAATTATATATATATATATATATTTGTTTCTTCTACTAAACAAATAATGGAATATCCGATGAGGTAATATCAAATGATGGAATAATATCAAATAATAGAATATCCAATAAAAGAATGTTGAATAATATAATACCCAAGGATGAAGGTATTTCGAATGATGATATATCGTATCCAAATGGGGATACATAAACGCATCCAAACGATATTTTTGTAAAGAATTTGTTAAGTATTCAAATATTCCGAAGCGTCTCCATAGGTCAATATGGTCCGAGTTTTCAGAGAGTAAGAGAACAAGGATAAAAAAACCTATTAATAAATATTCATCATTCCAATGATTTATATTTATTAATATTAATGACCTTCTGAATTTAAAATTAAATAATGGTTTGTTTGGTTGATCACCAATTCCTATTTCAATTCTTATTTTTCCTACATCCCCAGTGCGCGAAATATGATAATTGCTGTTTAGTAATATCCTTGAAAATGCTTCTGAGAAGAATATATTATAAAAGTACTCCCACCATTCACGAGTAAAAAACCACAGCATATACGGTTCGAGCAATTTATATTTTTTAGAAACATCATCTTTTTGAGATATCACATACATTTTCATTTCTTTAACTAATTCCTTTAGATGTGGTGAAAAAAATGATAAAGAAATAATTTCATTTTCTCCGAAGGAATTGAATAAATTTAAATTGGTTCTTCCCCTATCCATAACCTCGTTTTCAATCCCGTTTCTCGAATCTTCCATTAGACTATCTCTTCCAAACAATTCTTTGATCCGATAAAGCATCCCGTCGGTTCTACTCCGAATCCCTCCGAAAATTTCAGAGAGCACATTATTTTCGTAAGATTTATTTTGAATAAGACTCAGTTTCGGGTTTAAAGTCCTTTTACCCAAGAAAATATCAAACTCCTTTGTAGCGAGAATTGACTGGTAATAGTAAGTAATCTCGAAATTTACTATTTGTTTTTCCGTTAAAGGTGCTATAATAGGAAAGTTTCTAATAAAGTCAATATTTCTTTTTCCACGACTAAATGAATTAGTTTCAGTTAATGAATTTAATTTATATAAGTTATAAAAAAATGCAAATATTTGATCACAACCTCTTTTTGGATACTCAGGGGAAGAAATCTCGGATATCTGTGATCGAATAATTGAAAAAATTTCCTTTTCCGATAGAAAAGATATTATTTCAACGATAGACGAAGGATATATATATATAGGTAAAATATTTAATAATTGTTCATATGTAAGATCATAGTTTCGAATAGGATTTTTCTTCGTATTGCGGAGGAAGAAGAAAGACCATCTCTTATTGGGATCCAATTGGAGATGATTCAAATAATCCGAAAACTCTAATGTATTTGCCCCACAAAAATAAGTTCTCAGGGAACTCTCATTAAATAGTTTTGCGGGATTCAAATTGTCTTGATTCTTAAATATGGAAAAAAAAGTAGCAAGTGGTTCTATGCAATCAATATCATTGTTGAGTTCGTTGTGGAATACATCGATGATAAATTGATCTACTGATATCCTATTCGGAGACGAGGGTGCTATTGATTTTTCATCGATCAAAAATTCAAATTCTAATTCACGATTATCTAAAACATTTCTTTTTGAATAAATACTTCTAGTATCAATGAAATTTGACAAAGAACTCAATGTATAAAAAAAATCTTTGAACTTATAAATCAGAAACTCAAACACCTTTATAAAGTTTTTACGAATTAAAAAAAACTTAAAGTAATTGTTATTAAGTTTCACATATCGACCACTCGGATTTTCATTAATGAAAGATCTCATTTCATTGTATACTATTCCAAAAAAGTTCTTTTTAGAAGAAACAAAATTCTTTAAGAATTCTGTAAAATTCCCAGTTTTATCGGACCATTCACATACATTCGCATTCCAATTGACATATTTATTGTCTTTATAAACCTTAGAATAATTAAAACATTTTTTTTCAGTTCCTCTCCAATTAAATAAATGTCGGTTAATTATATTCCTTGCGACATTACCCAAACCTTCATTTTTTATCCAAAGTACATAAATTTGATTCTTTAAAAGAAAGTATGATTTTTTTATTAAATATGATCTATTTAATAATAATTCTTTAAAATGTATATGAATTTCATTTTTAATAAATTTATTAGTTTCGCGATCTGCTATATAAGATCTTTCTAAACTTTCCCTAAAAGGAGTTTTTATCAATTTTTCCCGAATGATCCAAGGTAGATGTTCATTATTCTCACCAGTAATACCTTTATTTGGTGAAATACATGAGAAAAAACCCGAATTTCTATCGTTTAACTTATTCTTGTCATTGGATGATAATGATAATAATATATATATTTCATTATAAAATTCTTCCATTATATGATTTACATGAAAAATAAGCTTCTTATAACTATGATCACGAAACTCATTAGGTTCGGGTTCGGTAATTAATAAAACGAAACGATCTATTATTGTTACCAATGATTCGGATCGGAAAAAATTGTAGAATATATTTATATATTGTTCATTGTCTTCGCGCGAAGACCGGAATGGATAAAGAATATTCCAACATGTACTACGATTCACAGATATAATCAAATCCAATATGTTTATATCACATTTATTCCTTCGAGTAATTTTAGGTCCAGCATCCAGAAGAACGAAATGATTCAAACAAATATTTTAGGATTTTCTTATATTCCACACATCAACTATTCTATTATTGTCATCTGATCGCATAGAATATCCAAAAAATTCAGATGATTTGATATTTTTGATAGACCTTTTAGTGCTATAAAAATCTATATCTAGTTTTTCTATCAGTAGTATGTCCAAAAAAGCATAACGAATCGATTTTGGAAAATTCTCAATTAAGATTTCTCTTTCCCCCGGAAATAAATTATTTATTACATATTCTATGTCTTTCGCAAAAGATTCTTGAGAGATTGACAAATAAAACTTTGAAAACAAATTTGATTCTATTTTATCTTGCTCCGTCCCGGTAAGAACAGAAGGAAAATACCGTCGAATAGTCGAATTGTTTATTAGTTGCTCATTGATACGTTCGTGGTTAATATATTCTCCCTGAAAAAGCCATTCAGAAAGATTTTTTCCGCAATCCAAATACTTATTCTCAGTCGAATTTAAAGTGAAATATATCTGAAAATCAGCATATCCTTTCCCCGAACTGAAAATATTAAAGTTTTTATCTTTATTAATAGCTGCTTTATCCTCTTCCGAGATTATTCTATTATCTCTCTTATTATCTTTCTTACAAGCATGTTTTTTTTTTAAAGTATTCGATTCGCCTTGCATTCCCCGTTCACATTTACTGTGGTTCATACGAGTAACAGAAACTCTTTTTGACAAATGTAAATAGTTTGTTTCTACCACACTTTTCTTACTCGAACGATATGGAAAGATTAGTGATATGAAAAGTAACACTAAATTGAATATATGGATTCGATGTGAAGAATTGGAACAAATGATAAATAGAAAGTCGAAGAGCTTGTGTTCTCGATTGGAAAAGATTTCAGTTAACAATCCCAAATTCCATTTTGTCCATAAATTCAATAAATATCTATTCAATAAATATTGATGATCTTTATCCCAACAAGCTTTCTCCCAATGAGGGTTCTGTTGAGGTTTCTGCATCCTCTCCAATAAGAAATAGAATCCTTTCGGTATCAATTGTTTTTGCTTATATTTAGGTTTCTTTCCGTTCATACTTCGGTCTCTATTTTCCTCCAAAAAATGAAATGCCTATGCCTATGATGCGTAATCCTTTATATAATACATAATAATGATGACATGACACAAAGAAAAATTTACATCAAATCA